AAAGTTCCAAAAGATGTTAATCGTAAATAAAAGGATTGTTTACGAATAAAAACAAATAAAAATTCGCATTCAAACACATAAAAATTGTATAGGAACCGAAATAGTCTTTTATTTTCTTTTGAAAAAACGAAAATGGATTTCTTCTGAGTAATGAGAAGACTATTCCAATTATGATATTCGTGAAGAAAGAATCGCAATAAATGCAAAAAGGGAACATCTTGAATCCAGCATTGAAGAATTTGAACCAAGATTTCCATATGGATGGGATGAGGTATTAGTATATCTGAGACATAATTTAAATGCGATAATTTGTCCTCTAAAAAGGGAAAAATTGAATGAATTGATCGTAAATTATGATATTTTGGTATTTCTTTTTCTTTGAAATAAGATACTAATCGCAGCGAGAATGGAATTTCTACAATAATTGAAAAACTTTCTGATATCATTTGAGAATAAAAACGAGAATAAAAAAAATTGTTGTGGGTGTGCCCAACAAATCGATTTTGGTTAGAATCATTAACCAAAGAAATCAAAGATTTCTGTTGATAGATTCGAGTAATTAAACGTTTTACAAGTGCTAAACTATATTTATTGCCATAACCAAAAACTTCCGCGGATTCGTAAAAAATTGAACCATTTAAACCATAATCATGAGCAAGTGCATAAATATACTCCTGAAAGAGTAGCGGATATAGGAAGTGTTGTTGCCGAGATCTATCCTTTTCTAAATATCCTTGTAATTCTTCCATTGACTTACATTTCTACTTGAACCAGAAACAATAGGCATTTCTTGAATTATCAAATTATACATAGTGCAATATGGTCAGAACAGGGTATGTATTATGTATGGAAAAAAATATATACCCCGGAAACAGGGAGTCCAATCAACAGATCTTTTTCCTCTCCCCTTCTATCCAATGGGTTTATCTTCGTTATAATTACCAGAGGGTCAAAAATCTTTTATTTTTACAACCCGATCGCTCTTTTGACTTTGGAACAAATTCTTTTTGTCAGTATACTGTTTCTTCTACACATTCGTTTCCAATCCATAATAGAGAAATAGTTAGGATTTATTAAAAAAGAAAAAAAAAAAAAAGAATCAAAGGTCCATTCACAGGAGAACCCTTCCCCGCATCAGGCACTAATTTATTTTTAACATCTAATTAGATCGGGTAATTATTCAAATTAAGAATAGAAGCTCGTTACTTTTTTTTTTATCAGAATTGGAGCCGTAGGGCTCTATCCATTTATTCACTAGACCAACTGTAAATGTGAATTTCTTTTGCCCTCCTCCAAAAATCAAAACAAAATTTTGGAATGATCCGGTAAGGATCAACTCAAAATTCCACTCAAAAAAATAAGAATATAATAAGAAATTCCATTTTTTCTTATTATTACGACATGCTGTTTTTTCCATCCATTACCTTTCAGGATCAGTCGTGGTCTTATAGACTCTACCAAGAGTCTGGACGAATTCCTTGCTTCATCCAAATGTGTAAAAGATCATAGTCGCACTTAAAAGCCGAGTACTCTACCGTTGAGTTAGCAACCCAGATAAATATAATATGTAGATGCGATCGAAATAAAAAAAATCAATTGAATTGCACTGTACAACTACGTCAAAACATTGAACTAATAAGAAATGAAATATAAAGGAAAGATTTTATGATCAATTATAAACATCAAAATAGCAAAATGAGCGGATCGAATTTAAAACAACAGATTCCCAATAGAAATGTCAAAATTTACATTTACGGACCGCCCCCTTTTCTCAAAATTTTTGATTTTCGTTAAGAAAATACATCATACATCTTGTATAACAGTAAATCCGGCAAACCCATTATTTGACTGAAGTAAAGAAAAAACCAATAGGGGTCGGAGTCGGAATAAACAGATCTATTTATCTACGATCTAATTATATTTGTTCGATACACCATTGTCAATATGAATGGAATGTTGAGAAAACAAATTCAATTAATTCAATTAAATTAATAAGTAAATCAAATAAGTATTTGTGTTGGATTGGCACAACAAGAAATAAAGTAAATTAAGTATAAATAGAACAAGAAAAGAGCAAATTGTGGGTAAATAATTACCAAAAATAGATACTAGTTACCCTTCCTTTTTTATTTAGAAATTTTGTTTTTTTTTCTTTACGATTTCTTTAAATAATTCTGCTTTCCTTAAAATATCATGAACAGTTCCTGTAGGTTGAGCACCTTTTTCAAGGAAATAACGAATAGCAGGAACGTTTAAATAAGTTTGATTCTGTATCGGATCGTAAAAACCCACTTTTTGAAGATCTCTCCCTTCTCGTCGGGATCGAACATCAATTGCAACGATTCGATAGATCGCTCATTGGGATAGATGTAGATAAATAATACCCCCCCCCCCCCTAGAAACGTATAGGAGGTTTTCTCCTCATACGGCTCGAGAAAAATGATTCTAATATTTCTGTATATTCTGTATATAATGGCAAATAGATCCATAAAATCATGAATTAGACTATGATTTGAGTTGTTTTTTGTTCTTACTTACAGAAAAAAGAAATATCATTCGTACTCATAACTCAAGTTGGGTAATTTTGAAAAAGTTCGAAGGTAAATCCTTAGGCATTTCTTGAGTCGTCTCTAACCTCTCTTGTTTGTCTCGTCTCTATTTTGACTCCTCATTATAATAAAATAATAAAATTATTGAGACAATTGAAAATAGTGTTTCCTTGTTCCGGAATCCTTTCTCTTTGCTTTGTAAAATCATTGGGTTTAGACATTACTTCGGTGATCTTTACTCCTTTTTTTTCAAAATGGCAGCAACATACCTTTTGTTTTTTGTTATTTCTTTCTGTGGAAAGATAATACGAACGATTGATTCCCTTGTAATATAATACACTTTACATTTTAATCGAAAAGTTTTACTTTACCAATTCCAACAAGTTGACTTTTTTTATTTCATTTCAAACTTGTTCAAATTTTAACCCTTCGATTTCAATTTCGATATTGAGGATATACTTACAAAGTTGGTCTAACTTATTAATTGTTACTAACCCTAGATTCTTCCCCCGATAAATTAATCAATACTTTTTGCTCGAGCTCCATCATGTACTATTCCTTTCCTATTTACGAACCCAACACAAATTAGGTTCCGAGCAGGAACAGAACAAACTATGTCGATTCAAGAGCATCTTCATTCCTATAGAAAATGGTGGGTATAAGAATCCACAACGAATCATGTCCTTCAAGTCGCACGTTGCTTTCTACCACATCGTTTCAAACGAAGTTTTACCATAACAACATTCCTCTAATTAAAAATTGAATTTTGAACCGGTATGGAATTGATTCAATATGGAATCATGAATAGTCATTGGTTCAACGGTATATAATACTTTCTATGTATCTATGGATAGATAAATGGATAGATAAATAGTTATCCGGAAAAGTCTTAGAAAGGTTTTATTAAAGTTATTTCACCCCATATTCTATCCTATGAATGAAACAGCTTTCTAAAAAAGAGGAATATACTTAAGTCTTATTTATATCTTCAACAGATCGTTCGGAATGGTGAATCATGAAAAAAAAGATCCTATTTTTCTCGAACAAATAAATTCGAAACCTCAAAAGAATGGCCCTTAATGGATTTCCAATTCCGGACCAAAATCAGTTATTAACCAAATATAAGCTAGTCCGATGACTCGAAAAGGTCGTAAGTTTCTCTATAATATAGATTTTTCACAATAGATTTTTCAGACTTCTTCAAGTACCAAGGTTCATAAAAATGAAGTCAAAATAAAAATCGTTTTTTGTTTTCATGAGTATGGAATAGAAAAGGTCTCGTGTAAGGTAAGATAATATTAAAGTCGTTATTCTTTCTTTCATCTGAAAGAGAAAATCAGAATCAAGAATAACTCTAATCTTTTCGTATCCATCATATACAACGAACAGTTATTACCGGGGGTAATCATGGATATTTAAAGAATCACAGACCCTTTTGACTTAACCAAAGAGCCGCTATTACTGAAATAGAACAATACGATAACAATACATAATATATATTATAGGACTTGTTCATTTTATATTATACAGATTATACAGACGGATTTTTTTGACTTCTGGTTCAATAATCTTTCCACCAATTCCAATAAAGTCAAGCAAATGGAATATATAAATTTCCATCCATTTAATCGTTACATTACATTGATTTCCAATTATTCATTTGAATAAGATAAAATACAAAAAAAACGGCATCTGGATCAACTCGTTTTTCCTATTTTTTCCCAGCTTTAGAAGTTTTAAGACGAACGATGAAAGAAATGAAATTCATACCAAAAACTACGTAATCTTTAGTCTCCACATAAAGTGGGGAATTGGGGTACACCGTTTATTTTCTTTAGGCTTTCCTTGGGGAATGGAATAGAAAAAAGGCCTTTTTTTTATTTCGATTCAGAATGCATCATGCGAGAATTCACATTTCATCGATATGGAACACAAAGTTTCCCTAAGTAACTTACTTCAATATGAATATGAGTAGTAGTACAAGTATACTCTGAATGGGAATGATACACCCCCAATTCTTTTTTGAATTAAGAATTCAAAGAAATATCTTTATTTCTACCCGTACACTCGATCACGTTTGTGAGAAACCAAACGAAAGAAAAGATATAATTCTTAGAATTATTCATATTTCTAGAATTCAGAACAAAAGGCGAGATCACATTATATCCAAATATCCAAAATGAAACAGAAAATTGTTAAAGAGAAGAATCTTTCGTTTCTGATGGAGACGATCTGGGACGGAAGGATTCGAACCTCCGAATAACGGGACCAAAACCCGTTGCCTTACCGCTTGGCCACGCCCCATTTAGATTTAGAATTTATATTCGACACTAATAAAGACTAATATTGGTATTGGTCATTCGTCAATCCCAACCAAAATACATATGAAATACATTGCTGCTAGGATTCAGCACATGGAAATATAGAATAAAAAAATTATTGATCATTACATAAAATTCAATTAAGATATTGTATGAAACTCAAATTCCTTGTATTCTCATTTGAGAATGAAAGGAAAGATTTTTGATTTGGGAGAGTTCGAAGAAAAAGAAGGGTTTTTTGACCCGCCTTCTCGTTTTTCCCTAAGAAAAAGAACTCAACCAAAATCAAATTTTCTAATCTACAAGAATGAAATGTTTCTTATGCTTAATATCTTTAATTTAATCTGTATCTGTCTTAATTCTACCCTCTATTCGAGTAGTTTTTTCTTCGGCAAATTGCCCGAGGCTTATGCCTTTTTCAATCCAATCGTAGATGTTATGCCTGTCATACCTGTACTATTTTTTCTCTTAGCCTTTGTTTGGCAAGCTGCCGTAAGTTTTCGATAAAATTTTGAATGCTCCGCTCATGATTTATCCGAAAAAAAATTCGAAAAATTGATAAGATCAGATAAGTTTTACATTATGAACCCTCGATTCAAAAATCGAAATTCTTTTATATTGAATAACCGCAGTGACAAATTTGGATCAACTTATTTCCTCGTTCTGACCTTCCAGTAAACAAGGACTTTCTAAGGACCCCACAATACCAAATAATGGATATGGCCAAAAATTTTTGGTAATGAAGGAATCCGAATCTTTCTTTTCTTATTACAAATAAATTCGTGAAAATTACTTTTTTTTCAAGAAAAGACTTCATTTGGGGGGTGTTATGTCAAAATAGTGTATATGATAAAAAATAGGCAATCTATTTCCTTTTTCCAAAAAAATAATCTTGGAGATTGTGTAATGCTTACTCTCAAACTCTTCGTTTACACAGTAGTGATATTTTTTGTTTCTCTCTTCATCTTTGGATTCTTATCTAACGATCCGGGCCGTAATCCCGGACGCGAGGAATAAAAAAAAAGGATTTTGAGTTTTTCTTTACTTTTTTATGTATTCCATACATTTACCTATTATGAAAAATCGGGGATTGAAATTGGAAAAATTTTGAAAGTCTGAAGTAATCAGAGGGGGCGGAGAGAGAGGGATTCGAACCCTCGGTACAAATAACTCGTACAACGGATTAGCAATCCGCCGCTTTAGTCCACTCAGCCATCTCTCCCAATTCAAAATTTTTCATTTTTTATGTGATGTGACACGTGAAGTAAAAAAGATTAAAAGAACCCTCGTTTTCTTTCTTTATTTTTATTATAATTATAAGTATAAGGATAAAATAACACTAATAATATATTCTAAATAAATATTCTATTAAAATAGATAAGATATCTACGAATTTGATCAATAATTCAATTCAGATAATGTAATGATTCGAAACGGATATCTTATCTCCAATAGAATAGATACAGAAAGAATACCTTACTTCTTTGATTACTTCTTTTATTTTGTAAGAAAGGTTCATTCCCCCGGCCTGGTTAAGTACTGGCCGGGCCATTACATTACTTCTGATGAATCATTTCATAGATCAAACGATTTAAGTATTTTTGATTTGATATCAAATCAAAAATACTTAAATCGTTATTGAAGCAACAAGAAAGCCAATTTCCATCCCTATTCCTATGATAGAAGTGTCATTTATTAGTATTATTAACACCATGGAAATAATATACTATAGAATATGATATACTATATCATGTGATATACTATGGAATATGAAAGAATATGAATATTTTTCACCATTCTTATTAAGTATTTTAAGTTAATATTTTTTTGTTATTAGTATTTTTTTCTCAATCTACTTAATTACTTAACTGGATAAAGAACACATACATATATTAAATATTAAACAATATTAAAAATGAAACACACATAGAATATATTCTAACATATATAACATAACTCATTTATTTGTTCAAGGGACAAACTTTATTTGAACATTTGAGATCCAATCGATCCGAATTCAAATTCATAAAATACGGCAGTTGAGGGGAAAGTTGAAAACAAAAAAAGAAATGCGGAATTCATCATTTCTATGGTCCAGCTTCAATAACTCCTTCGATTTAGGACTGTCAATAATTACTTACAGCAAGTGAAAAGTTATACTTTTCACTTTATTATTATTTATTATTATATATTATAATAATATATTATATTTTTTATTCTAAATTTTTTATTTATTTATTTTTTATTTAAATATTTTATTTAAATAAAAAATAAACTTTCTGTTCTTCGCCTATTTTTTCAAATACCCCCGCCCCGGCGGGACGTAGTGTCAACGCTAGAATTTTCATGAGTCTGACGCTATCTTAATTGCATCTCATTCCTTTGTTCGACAAAAGGTATATCCATATATAATAATGGATATGTAGCGGGTATAGTTTAGTGGTAAAAGTGTGATTCGTTCGATTAATAACTTAAATAGTTAAGGGATCTTTCGGTTTTTTAATATTCCGATCAAAAAACTTTATTTCTTAAAAAGGTTTAATCCCTTTTCCTTCAATAGCATATTTGAAGAAGAATATACATTCTCGCGATTTGTATCCAAAGGTCAATTCGAAATTGAATAAAAAAAT